GAGCCACTGGTGAGATACCACTCTTGTAATGATAAAATCCTAACTTTGAACCGTTATCCGGTCAGAGAACAGTTTCAGGTGGGCAGTTTGACTGGGGCGGTCGCCTCCTAAAAGGTAACGGAGGCGTGCAAAGGTTCCCTCAGGCTGGTTGGACATCAGTCGTAGAGTGTAAAGGCATAAGGGAGCTTGACTGCGAGACCAACAAGTCGAGCAGAGACGAAAGTCGGCCTTAGTGATCCGGCGCTTCCGAGTGGAAGGGGCGTCGCTCAACGGATAAAAGTTACTCTAGGGATAACAGGCTGATCTCCCCCAAGAGTTCACATCGACGGGGAGGTTTGGCACCTCGATGTCGGCTCATCGCATCCTGGGGCGGTAGTACGTCCCAAGGGTTGGGCTGTTCGCCCATGAAAGCGGTACGCGAGCTGGGTTCAGAACGTCGTGAGACAGTTCGGTCCATATCCGGTGCAGGCGTTAGAGTATTGCGAAGACTCCTCCTTAGTACGAGAGGACCGGGGGGAATGCACCGCTGGTGTACCAGTTATCGTGCCAACGGTAAACGCTGGGTAGCCAAGTGCAGTTTGGATAACTGCTGAAAGCATCTAAGTAGGAAGCCAGCTTCAAGATGAGTACTCTCACCGCTTTAAGCGGGTAAGATCACGGCAAGAACAGCCGTTTGATAGGCATCAAGTGTAAGTGCAGCAATGTATTCAGCTGAGATGTACTAATAGATCGAGGGCTTATTTAACTATGCTTTGCCTTTACAGTTTTGAAAGTTTTAGGTTTTGGTGTTTATGGCGTAATGGAACCACTCCGATCCATCTCGAACTCGGTAGTTAAACGTTACAGCGGCGATAATACTTAGGGAGTTGTCCCTTGGGAAGGTAGCACGGTGCCAAAACCACATTTATTTTTGTGTTGTTGTATAAAAAAAAGAACAGAAATTAGGAATGAACTACGCTATAGTAGAAGCAAGTGGACGTCAGTTTTGGTTAGAATCAGGTAGATTTTACGACTTTAATAGTTTAAACCTCAATCCAGGCGATAAAATCGCATTAACTAGAGTTTTGTTAGTTAATGAAAATGGTAATATCAGTGTTGGAAAACCATGCTTAGAAGATGCTAAAGTAGAAGCGACTATCTTAGGGCACATTAGAAGTAAAAAAGTAACTGTTTATAAAATGCGTCCAAAAAAGAAAACGAGAAAGAAGCAAGGGCACAGAGACAATCTAACTAGAGTTTTAGTTGATAAGATTACTATCAATGGAAAAACAATTTAAACTTAAAATTCAAAAATAAAGGAGAGAACTAAAAATGGCGCATAAGAAAGGTGCTGGAAGTACTAAAAATGGACGTGATTCTAATGCACAAAGATTAGGTGTTAAACGTTATGGAGGACAATTTGTTACAGCTGGAAACATATTAGTTAGACAAAATGGTACAGTGTTTAAGCCTGGTAACAATGTTGGTATAGGTAAAGATAATACTTTATATGCTCTTATAGAAGGTAAAGTTTGTTTTGAAAGAGCTGGTAAAAAGGATAAAAAGTTAAGTGTTTATCCAATGAATTAAGAAATAAATAAATAGGAGTATTAGTTTGATATTAATCTGAATGACTAGTACTTCTATTTATGAATTATCAATATAATATTTTTTTTATTTCCCATTTCTGTAATGATAATAAAACTTTTTATTTATTAAATAATTACTCATTACTAAAACAAAGATTTCTAATTATCATATTTTTTTATTATTAAATGACTCTACTTCCGGTTCTCATGAAGATGAAAGCAAAATAGATAGATAACAGGTTACTTGTGAAAGTCTATGAAAAACAGAGAAGGATTCTCTAATAAATAGTGTTATTAAATTAACTACTATAAGAATGATCAAAATTCTTATAATATAGTTTTTTTTATGAATTATTAAAATCTGATATGTTTTATGAAAAGAAAATAACTATTAGTATTTATTTTTATAAGGAGATACAAAAAGAGTTAAAATTTCTTTACTAAAAGCTTGAGAAGCTTTTGAACGATATCTATTTGGATTAACAACGATAGAAAGCGTTCTTTTGATAGTGATATCTTCTATCTTTACCCACTGCAAAATACCTAATTCTAATTCTTTTGCAATAGCCGAAATAGAGACAAAAGCGGCGCCAAGCCCTGATTGTACAGCATTTTTAATAGCTTCTACTGAATTCAACTCCATCTCGATTTTAAAACGTGTACTATCTATTCCATTTTGCTTTAGTACTTGATCTATAACCTTACGTATTGTTGACTGTGTATCTAGTGCAATAAAACGAAGACGATACAAATCTTCTTTTTGGATATATTCTAATTTTGAAAACGGATGTAATTTAGGAAGAATTAACGCTAACTCATCTTCTGCATAAGGAGTTATTTGAAGCACATTGTCTAATTCTGGGGGTACTTTACCACCAATTATAGCGAGATTAACTTGTCCATTAGCAACACTCCAAGAAATTCTTCTTGTTGAATGAACTTGAAGCTGGACTGCTATTTGAGGATATTTTTGGCGAAATAAGCCTATTAATCTAGGCATTAGATAAGTACCTGTTGTTTGACTTGCACCGATAACCAATGTCCCACCATTTAGACAACGCAAATCTTCAATAGCTCTACAACTCTCATCGCAAAGAGATAATATTCTACTTCCATATCTCAATAGTACTTCTCCTTCTTCGGTAAATGATGCTTTCCTGTTTCCTCTATCAAAAATTGGTACACTGAGTTGTTTCTCTAAATTTTGAACTTGTAAACTTACTGCTGGCTGAGAGATATAGAGGCTTTCGGCGGCTTTTTTGAAACTCCCTTCAGAAGCGATTGCTTTCAGGATTCTCAACTGGTCTAAAGTGAAAGGAAGATCAGTCATTTATTGATAAAAGTTTTAATCATTTTTTTTATTTAATGTTAAGTTAGTTTACATATAAATTTGAATAATTGAATCTTAATGGAAAAGATCAATAATTTTCTAATTAAAGCAGTCGAAAGATAGTAATTTTGTTTTTCTAAATACATAATAAGAACTCATTAGCTATAATATTTAAGAAAGATTACAAGAGGAAATATGTCATGGACATGCGACTACTAATAGTTCTTTTCCCTTTATTGGCTGCACTATCTTGGGCAGGATTCAATATAGCTAGAATTGCTTTAAGACAACTTAGCCGTTTAGGATCGAGATAAAAATTAGGTCTGATTTTGCGTAAAAAGGATTAATATTCCTTTTTACGCTTCTATTTTATATTATTACGTTTAGATGTATAATATTAGATTATAAGAGAATGAAAAAATTAAGGTTAAGAATTAACTTTGTTAGCCGCTAAAGAATAAAAACAACTTTTAACGAATAAAAAAATATGGCAGTTCCTAAGAAACGCACTTCAAGCAGTAAAACTAAATCACGTCATGCTACATGGGTTAATAAGGCAATTATACAAAGAGAAAGAGCAATTTCTCTAGCAAAATCAGTACTAAGTGAGAATTCAGGTAGTTTTGTTTATTCAAATAATAAAAATAGTATCGAAGAAGAAGAATAATCAACAACCAATATAAAACCAAGGCAAAAAAAGGCCTTGAAAGGAAATCGGTTTAATAACAAATGTCCTCATTTGACACGAAGAAAGCTTAAAACAATGGGAGAAAAGCTAACTCTCATCTTAATAAAGTAAGATAATCTTTTTACCTAGTTTATTTTGGTAAAAAGATTAAAATTTATTTTATAAAACTCAATTTTTATCACATCCGCAAGAAAGATTCTTATGGTAAATCTTTAGGATGAAGGATTCTTCTGATAGGTAAATTAGCAATTAAAGCTGTCATTTTACTATCGGTTTTTATTGAAAATTCAAGACTATCAGTATCAAGCTCAACATATTTAGAAACTACTACTAATATTTCTTCCCTCATTTTTTCCAGTGTTGAGGCATTCAAAGTGGAACGGTCATGAGCAAGGACTAATTTGAGACGACGCTTTACATCATCACGACTACCTCGATTGCTGGTCAGCAAACGTTCAAAGAATTCTGTGATCATCAACATTTATGATATTTTTTTATTTAAGTTGTAAAAGATCCAAGAAAGAAACGACGAAGACGCTTCAATGGACCTTTTGAGTATAATTGCAGATCTAAAAATTCAACGTCTTGACCGTCTAGTCTACAAGCAGTATGTTCAAATGCAAGTCCCGGTAAAGATAGTTTATTTTCAAGAACCAATGGTTCACCTCTATTTGTTGACACAATTACACATTCATCTTCAGGAATTACACCTACAAGTGGAATCGCCAATATCTCCTTCACATCTGCAACTGACATCATGTCATTATCTTTGACCATTTGTGGTCTCAGTCTATTAATTAGAAGACTAATTCTTTTTATATTATTAGCTTCTAGAAGACCAATGACTCTATCGGCATCACGAACAGCAGCTATCTCAGGGGTTGTAACAACAATAGCTTCATCAGCGGGAGCTATTGCATTATGAAACCCTGATTCGATTCCGGCTGGACAATCAATTAGTATGTAGTCATATTGCTGGTTCATTAATGTTACCAAATACTGCATTTGATCTGAATCTATTGAATCCTTATTACGATTTTGAGCAGCAGGCAATAATACAAGTCCTGGCTGCCGTTTATCTCTTATTAATGCTTGTTCTAAACGACATTCGCCTGATAAAACTTCTAAAGCTGTATAGATCACTCTATTTTCAAGACCTAATAACAAATCTAAGTTTCTAAGACCTATATCTGCATCTATCAAAGCTACTTGATACCCTAATTGAGCTAAAGCCATGCCTAAATTAGCAGTCGCTGTTGTTTTTCCAACTCCTCCTTTACCAGAGGTTATTACAATAGTACGCGACATTTCGATTCATCCTGTATAGAATAAATATAAAATTAAGTAATTAATTACGCTTTGAAAAAAGCTATAGAGTATAAAATGATTCCTAATTCTTAGACTTTTTTTACTGCTCCTAATATTTCAGTGAAATGTTTTTCAAAATAATAAATAGCTCTATTAGTTTGGCCAGCAACATACAAATTATTTGTATCTTTAAAAGCCCAAATTTGAGAATAAGAAACATAACTAAGTAATGTACTGAACATAAGCATTAAGAAACCTATATACACGAACAAAGTACCAGGATCGGATTTTACCTGTAATCCAGTTGATGGAATAATACTTGTTAATCTTAAATTATGACCGTTTAGTACGAATTCTTTACCTACCTCTACTTCTGCAATAAGATTCTTCTCAGAATCATAGAGAGACAATTTTCCAGTTAAGTCTTGTAACACTAATAAAACATTATTTACTTGTAAAAGCGGTAATTGTGATAAATTAGAAATCCAAAATCTATTACTTGAAGAATTATCGACTAAAGTTAAAGGGATATCCACAACTGTACTATTATCAATTACAAAAGTAATATTTGCTATTCCCCAATCAGTTTGATAAAAAACAGTACCTTTGTAACGCAAAGGTTCATTTACATAGATTATTTTATTACTTAATTGGCTTACATTTGTATCTAAAATTGATAAATCTGAATAAAATTGATCAATAACTCCTTCTTCACTATAAGCTATCTTAAAATCTTTAACATACCCTTCTATGTTTTGCGGAACTTGACTAAAAGGTCCTGAATTAATAACATTTTGTAGATGAAACAAAGTATTAGTAGGAACTAATTCTTGGCTCATAAAACCTGATGCGCTACCTATAACTGAACCAAATAAAATCAAAATTATACTAGCGTGAACAATTACAGGGGATATACGACCAATTAAACCTTTGTAAGCATAAACAAATTTTCCTTCTTGGACTACATTATAATTGCTATTTTTAAGTTGAAATGTCAATTTTGCCAGACTTGCATCATCCACTTTCGTCTTAACGTTAAATTTACTCATTGACTGATAAGTATCATAAAAACGCCACAATCTTGAAAATTTTAAAGATGGTAATTGTCTTATCAATGTACATGAGAATAAACTCACCACGAAAAAAGCAATAATTACAATAAACCACCAAGCTGTATAGATATGATCTAAGCTCAGCAGGAGTATAAATTTTGCATTAATAAATCCAAATAATGGTTGAGTATTAGGATAATTAAGCTCATAAAAATCAGTATCTTTGCCTTGCTCTATAAATGTACCTATTGAACTAAATGAAGCTATCAATAAAAGGAGAACTATAGCAAACTGTAAATTCCCTAGACGATTAGCTACGAACCAAGCATTCCTATTAATCTTCTTTAACATATATAAACATAATACTATTTTATCTTTCTTCTACATTCTATAACATAAGAGGTATTTAGTTAAAGTGACGTTGTTAACTCCCCAGGTAGGACTTGAACCTACGACCAATCGATTAACAGTCGATCGCTCTACCACTGAGCTACTGAGGATTGAATGAATATACGTACTATGTAATAACTTCACTTTGATAAATACTATAACATAAAAATATAATCTTAGGATATAGTTTACATTTTTTACATAAAAAAAATAACCATAGGAAAAGTATATATAAAATATGTTTTTTTTTTATATTACTTTTGCTATGATTAAAGTATAGCAAAAAAAGCGGACGTGGCGGAATTGGTAGACGCGCTAGATTTAGGTTCTAGTAAGTTAACCTTGTGAGAGTTCGAGTCTCTCCGTCCGCATTTTCTTTTATATTAAGCTATACCACTGTTCCACTTTTGTAGTGTTAGTTTAATAGTTCCATCTTCTTGAACAGTTTCATTAACTGTATGGAACCCCTGATTAGAAGTTGATTCTAATATAGAGTTATAAGCATATCTTTGACTAACTCTATCTAAGAATAATTCTATAGACCAAGGTTGTTGCCAAAACTGAATGTCAGCTACAAGTTGATACTCAAAACCATTCCAACTAAAACCAATATCATAATTATTATCTTGTTTAATAACGATATTTGCAAATGTTGTTTGATCTTTATAACCTCGTACTTGGTTTAGCTCTGGCTCCCAGTAAATAGATAAGTCATTTAGAGACTTTTTTAGTAGATCAAGATCTTTTAAAGATGTCTGAATTTTACTAAAGTGTGACATATTTTTTTAGTTAGTCTATTAATTATAGTTGCTATTGCTGATCAATAAAAATAGTATACAAATATTCTATCACAACAAGTCTATTATGAAATATCAGAATTAGGAAGCTAACCTAATTTTCCCGGCATCAGCCCACTCTTGCAATTCATCAATCTTTTCGTGATTTAATTCTGCTAAAGGGATAGATTGTTCTATAGAAGCGGCTATATCTTCTGTTGTAAATTCTCTGTTTTCGCTGAAGGCTATATGCATGGCTTCAATTATGGATTCTTCAACTTCAGCTCCTGAAAAGTTTTTAGCTGATTTAGCTAAATATGATATGTCATAAGAATTCCAAGATTTAGGGCGCAGTCTACTTAAATGAACTTTAAAAATCAACTCTTTTTCATTATCATTTGGTAAACCTATAAAGAAAATTTCATCAAAACGTCCTTTACGTAAAATTTCTGGCGGCAGCTTATAAATGTTATTAGCAGTTGCCACCACAAAAACAGAAGATTGCTTTTCTGATAACCAAGTAATAAAAGTAGCTAATACTCTACTCGTTGTTCCACTATCTCCTTGATTATCAATCCCTGAAAACGCCTTATCTATTTCGTCAATCCATAGTACACAAGGAGAAACAGCTTCTGAAAGCTGAATCATTTGCCTCATACGAGACTCAGACTCACCAACTATGCCACCAAACAACTTTCCTATATCTAAACGTAATAAGGGTAAATTCCACTCATTTGCAATAGCTTTGGCTGTTAAAGATTTACCTGTACCTTGAACTCCTACTAAGAGTAATCCTCTTGGTGAAGGAAGACCATATTCTATAGCTTTCTTAGAAAGAGCACCTGATCTACGCTTTAACCAAAGTTTTAAATTGTTTAACCCTCCTATATCAGAAATTTTTTCTTTAGCTGGATAGAATTCCAATATTTGGGTTTTACTAATAATTTGTCTTTTTTCGGCAAAGATAAGCTCGAGACTCTCAATATTCACTTCTTTGTAAGTAGCTATAATCTTAGACAGTACACGCCTTATTCTTTCTAAAGATAAACCTTGACAAGAACTGACTAAACTATTCAAAGAGGCTTCAGGAATGTTATATCCTAAAGATTCTTGAACTCGTAATAATTCTTTCTTTATTTCAGATGGTTGAGGTAGCTGAAAATCTAAAACTGTAATTATATCTTTTAATGATTCAGGAATATTAACTTCATCGGCTATTATGATGATATTTTTAGTTTGATTTCGTAATACTTTAGTTAGATTTTTAAGCTTACGTGCAACAGAGATATCAGTCAAAAATAAGTGAAAATCCTTAAGTAAAAATACAGCAGGATTTGTAGGAGTTAAACGTTCAATTAATTCTAATGCCTGCAGTGGATTTCTGGAAGCAAATCCATTATCATTAGGATTTCCAACATAACCATCAACAAAATCCCAGGCATAAATGCCTCTGTTACTATATAACTGTACACAAGAACGAATGACATACTCGACTCTTTCTTCTTCGCTAGTAGGAATGTAAAGTATAGGGTATCTTGCTTTTAACAATAACTTAAATTCTTTAATAAAACTCATCTATTTTAGTAATTAGGAAAAATATATAAATGAAATCTTGATAGGTCTGTATGCTTTCTTATATTGTTTAACGATATAAAAAAACATACAGTGATATTCATAATCTTTTAAATTGTAGTTAAATGCTTGCGCCCTCTTTTTCTACGGGCTTTTATAACAGCTCTTCCGGCGGCTGTTTTGATTCGTGCTCTGAATCCAGAAACTCTCGCCTTCTTTAAATTAGTTCCCCTTAATGTTCTTTTCGTCATATAAAAATTGCGTTTGTTATGTTGTTAGATATATCATGTTTTATAATCAAAACATTGTCAAATTAATTGATAAGTTTTAGTTTTAAACTTTTAGTATAGGTTGAGAACGGAAGATTAAATAAGTAACAGAATGTCTAATATTAGTTACCATTGAAGTAAAAAGAATATAAGCTTCATTTTTATATTCAATTAATGGATCTTTTTGTCCATAACCTCGCCATGCAATAGTCTCTCTGAGTGCATTCATACTTTGTAGATGCTCTTTCCAAGCAGAATCAATTTTCTGCAATAAGAAAGATCTTTCTAACTCTCTCATCAGACCATCTTCGATTAACTCAATTTGGCTTTCTTTTAAATCATATGCAATACGTACTTGTTTAGACAAGAAGTTTTCTGCTTCTAAAGGAGATAAACTTAAAAAATAATCTAAATCTAAAGAATAAGGTAACCCTAATAAATCTTCAATTTTCTTCAGTTGCTGAGCATAATAATCGCGACGATTTATATTCTGATTGCTGCTCGGTTGTGCAATATCAAATATAGTTGTTTCAGCATATTGGATTACCCAATCTCTAAGATTAATAGACTCTAATACTCTTCTGCGTTCCGAATAAATAGCTTGACGCTGGTAATTCAAAACTTCATCATAATCGAATAATTGTTTACGAGCATCATAATAGTAAGCTTCTACTTTTTTCTGCGCCGATTCAAGGCTATTATTTAAAAGCTGAGATTCAATTGGAACATCGTCTTCTACACGAAGAGCATCCATTAAATTACTAATTCTATCACCACCAAAAATTCTCAATAGATTATCTTCTAAACTAAGAAAAAAACGTGACGAACCAGGGTCTCCTTGTCTACCAGACCTACCTCTTAATTGATTATCAACTCTTCTAGATTCATGTCTTTCAGTACCTATAACATGTAGTCCACCTATCGAAACAACATTTTGTCTTTCTAGCTCAATTAATTGGTCATATTTTTCAACTAAGACTTGATATGCAGCTCTAAGCGTTATTACTAATCTATCTTCTGTGAAACTTTTTTCACAAGCTATAGCAAGTTTATATTCTAATTCTTTGTCTGTAATACGAGAAGAATCTATTTTTTCATATAAAAAAGTGAATAATTTTTTCAACTGTTGATCTTTACTCAGATCATTTTGTGAAGCCCCTTTTATTAAAAGAGAAGTGATTGTATTACGAGCAATATAACTTGCGTTACCACCTAATAATATGTCAGTTCCCCTACCGGCCATATTTGTTGCAATAGTTACAGCTCCCTTACGACCAGCCTGTGCTATAATTTCTGCTTCTCTTTTTAAATTTTCGGGTTTTGCATTCAATAAATTATGGGGAATACCATACTCTTTTAATAATGAGGATAAAAGTTCTGACTTTTCAACACTTGTAGTACCAATTAATACAGGACGGCCTAAAGTGTGCATATCAAGACATTCATCAGCTACAGATCTCCATTTAGCATATTGATTTTTATATATTAAATCAGGCAAATCTTTTCTGCTCATAGGACGATGTGTTGGTACAGTGATTACTTCCAAAGAGTAAATTTTATCTAATTCAGCTTCTTCTGTTTTCGCTGTCCCTGTCATTCCTGAAAGTTTTGGATAAAGAAGGAAAAAATTCTGATATGTTATTGAAGCTAAAGTCTGTGTTTCGCTTTGTATAGGAACATATTCTTTAGCTTCAATAGATTGATGTAAACCATCGCTCCATCTTCTTCCTTCCATTATTCTGCCAGTAAATTCATCAACAATAATAATTTCTTGATCTTTTACAATATAATGCACATCTTTTATGAAAAGTTCTTTCGCTTTTATAGCATTTAAAAGATAAGGTGCCCATGGATTCGTAGGGTCATAGAGATCTTGACCATTTAAGATTTGCTCAGACTTAATAATTCCATTATCAGTTAAGAGAACATTTCTTGCTTTTTCATCCACATCGTAATCGATATTTCTTTCTAATAACTGACTTATCTCATTTGCACGATTGTACTTATCCTCACGTGAGTCGACAGCACCAGAAATTATAAGAGGAGTCCGAGCTTCATCTATAAGAATAGAGTCAACTTCATCTAAAATACAAAAATTGAAAGGACGTTGGACAATATCTTGTAACATAATAGCCATATTATCACGTAGATAATCAAAGCCCAATTCACTATTAGTTGTGTAAGTAATATCTTTTGAATAATTATCTTTTCTTTGTTGTTGTGTCATTCCTTCTTGCACTAGACCTACACTTAAGCCTAAAAATTTTGGAACTTGACCAACCCATTCAGAATCTCTCTTAGCTAAATAATCATTCACAGTAACAACATGCACTCCTAAACCTGATAGAGAATTAAGATAAGCAGGTAAAATCGCAACTAAAGTTTTACCTTCTCCTGTTTTCATTTCTGCAATCTTTCCTTCATGAAGTATCATACCTCCTATTAGTTGAACATCAAAATGCCTCAGTCCTAATACACGAAAAGAAGCTTCTCTAACAAGTGCAAAGGCTTCAGGTAAAATTGCTTTGAAATCAGAAGATTTATTAATTTTTTTCGTAAGATCTATTGTTTTATCTTGCAAATCTTTATCGCTTAGGCCTTTAATATCTGTACCTAGCGCATTAATTTGATTAACAAGTCCTGTATAACGCGTAACTTTTTTTTCATTGGGATCACCAAATAAAACTTGTAGCATGTTTAAAAATATTGGGAAAGTTCTTTTTTCTTAATTCATTAAAGGGTAGACTCAATTGGCTAAAATTAATTAATCACCTACAATATCAAGCTGACTAATCTCATCAGCCATCTCCAAAATTGCTTTGCTAATTGGTTTAATTCTTAAATCTTCTACTAAATCTATGTCTTGATAACGTCTTCTTTTAGCTCTATTAGCAATTTGTATAGTCATTTTATATCTATTAGAGGCTGCATCTAATAATTCTTCCGTTTTATACAATATCTCATTAGGATTATTATCTCTGTAATTCTTTTTCATAATTAATCAATATATTTTTTACTTAATAGAATAAATCTAGTACTTTGTCATATACAGAATAGTGTACCGTTCTTCATAAAATCTTGATATCTTATTCGATATTTAACAAACATATTTTTTATTGTATGATAATAGAGACTAGAACTAAATCAATAATAAATATTAACTATAAAATAAAGATCTTATGTCTCACAGTGTAAAAGTATATGATACATGCATCGGTTGTACACAATGTGTAAGAGCGTGTCCTTGTGACGTACTAGAAATGGTTGCATGGGACGGATGTAAAGCAGGACAAATAGCATCAGCTCCTAGAACAGAAGATTGCATTGGGTGTAAGCGTTGTGAAACAGCTTGTCCTACTGATTTCTTATCGGTTCGTGTATACTTAGGTGGTGAAACTACTAGAAGCATGGGACTTGCTTACTAAAAGATTAAAAAGTAGTCCCCTAAACAACAATCTTACTTAAAGATTATTGTTTAGGGGATTTCTTTGTTTAAATTTACGCTAAAGCACCTATGTAGCCAAGTCCTAATATAGCACCAGCACCTATAATATGACCTAGACTAGTTGTTGCTATAAATTCTGGTAAATTCAGACCAAGCGCAGAAACAGGCCCAGGTAATGCAGGTCCTTGTCCTTTTGCTTGTATAATGTAACGACCAGCAAAGATACAAAGAACATTACATAAAATCATCACTGCCGCAGTCTTTGCAGACCACTCGGCTGTTTGTGGAACAACGGAAATTAAAAAATCAGCATTCATATGTTTTAAACTTTATTGTTTATTAAGCAACTATTAAATACATTGTAGAATAAATTAATTAATCCAGCAACAAAGAGATAGCATAACTTTACTCAAATTAAGCTATCCAGCCATAACTATGTAAACCTTTTCCTAAGAAATTCACACCTAGATAGCAAATCCATACCACTACAAAACCAATAGAAGCTAAAATAGCTGGTCGTTTTCCTTGCCAAGATTTTGTTATCCTTGCATGTAAGTATGCAGCAAAAACAAACCAGGTGATCAGAGCCCACGTTTCCTTAGGATCCCAACTCCAATAAGCTCCCCAAGCTTCATTCGCCCAAACAGCGCCTGCAATGATTCCTGTTGTTAATAGCGGAAAACCAAGGCCAATAATTCTATAACTAAGATTATCAAGTGTTTCCAATAGGCTTAAACTGTCAGAGCTGCCAAGTTTTGTCTTGTTAGGAATTGTCCCTTCTAAAACAGCCATACTCATATTTCTTGTGTCTACTTGTTGTAGATTAGTTCCTCCTAACGAACTACCTTGTAAAGATACATTTTTCCCAAGTGTTAAAACAAGAAAAAGTATTGATAAAAGAGACCCTGTTATCAGTGTTGAATAACTTAACATCATAATACTAACATGCATCATTAACCAATTTGATTTCAACGCAGGTACTAACGGAGCAGCTTTTTGCATACCTTCCGGAAGAGAAAGAGTTGCAAAGCCTATTACGAATAATGATAAAGGACTCGTCACAGCACCTATTAACGATATAGAAATATTTCTTTCTATAATCACAGTGATAGCAGTTATTCCCCAAGTAAAAAATAATAATGACTCATATAGATTACTTAATGGAAAATACCCATTTTCTAGCCATCTTGAACCTAAATTAGTAAAGATAGCTAAGTTAGCTATACACACTGATATAAAACCCACTTTAGCTCCTGATTTTAGACTAGTAAAAGAAACACTAGTCCAATAAGCAAGCATTCCAATAAATAAAGATAAAAAAGTTAAGTTATCTAAGTAGTTCTGAATATTAATTGAAAGCATCATGACAAAATAAAATTTGAAAATTTATAAATTTAAAATAGTCCTTTAAGAAAAATTAAAACAATTTGAAGCTAAAAAAAATTTTTACTAATTGATTATAGTCAAGAAAGAAGAAAAAATCATAATTATTACAAAAATTGAGATTACTCTTATAAATATAAGAGTAATCTCAATTTTTTATCTAATTATAGAAAATTAGCTAAGAGCAGATGAAACCTTGTCGAAGTAACCAGCAACTTCACTTGCTAGACCAGAACAATCACCTTGAGGTGTAGATAACTTCTTAGATGAAGCAGTGTTGTTAACGAAAGCAACTGAACAAGCCTTCATGATGCTTACAGCTCTTGCGTTACCAGAAGCTGGAACACCTAGAGATGAGTAAGTCTCCTTAAGACCGTTAAGACAACGATCTTCAAGAACTGAAGAATCTCCAGAAAGAAGAGCGTAAGAAACGTAACGTAGGATGATCTCACCGTCACGTAGACATGCAGCCATACGACGGTTAGTGTAACAGTTACCACTTGGAGAGATTAAAGAAGGGTTCTCACAGATCATACCTGAAACAGCGTCAGATACGATACAACTAGCGTTAGAAACGATAGAGTTAACAGCGTCTAAACGCTTGTTACCTTCAGAAATGAACTTCTTAAGTGCTTGTAGATCTGCACCAGCAACGTAAGCTGCTTTTGAATCTGCGTTAGTTACTACTCTTGAAAATGCATCTAGCATAATTTTTCTCCAATTTTATAATGATTTAAACTGTATCGACTGTTAAATTGTTTAATCAGTTGAAACTTGATATTTTCTATATCGATAAATACTATAGAAGAAAAAGAGGTATCAAGCATAGGAAAAGAAACAATCTGTAACATTTAGATAATTATATTTTTTTATTTTTATGAAAATAACCTGATATATATTTTGAAAAAAAGCTTATTAATAAATATATTTTTTTAATACAGTAAAATAAACTATTTGCGGCTCTTATCTTAATTAATTCTAATAACGAATAATCATGTCCTAATAATTCGGACATTGATAAAAATTAAAAATAATAAAAAAAATCTTAAGCTAAAAAAAGACCTTACACAAGGTAAGGTCTTTTATCTCACTGAGTTAAATTAATAACTTCAGATTAACCGTTAACAGCTGGAGCTGTTAGAGCAACTGGTAGAGACTCACCAGCAGCTAGGTCTAGAGGGAAGTTGTGAGCGTTACGCTCGTGCATTACTTCCATACCTAGGTTAGCACGGTTAAGGATGTCAGCCCATGTGTTGATTACACGACCTTGACTATCAACAACTGATTGGTTGAAGTTGAAACCGTTTAGGTTGAATGCCATTGTCATTACACCTAAAGCTGTGAACCAGATACCTACAACTGGCCATAGACCTAAGAAGAAGTGAAGAGCACGTGAGTTGTTGAAACTCGCGTATTGGAAAATTAGACGACCAAAGTAACCGTGTGCAGCTACGATGTTGTAAGTCTCTTCTTCTTGACCGAACTTGTAACCGTAGTTAGCTGACTCGTTCTCAGTAGTTTCACGGATTAAACTAGATGTAACTAGTGAACCGTGCATAGCAGAGAATAGAGAACCACCGAATACACCAGCAACACCTAGTTGGTGGAATGGGTGCATAAGGATGTTGTGCTCAGCTTGGAATACAAGCATGAAGTTGAATGTACCAGAAATACCTAGAGGCATACCATCAGAGAAGCTACCTTGTCCGATAGGGTAAACTAGGAACACAGCAGAAGCTGCAGCTACAGGAGCTGTGAAAGCAACAGAAATCCAAGGACGCATACCTAGACGGTAAGAGAATTCCCACTCACGACCGATCCAACCACAAACACCTAGAAGGAAGTGGTCAACGATTAGTTGGTAAGGACCACCGTTGTATAGCCACTCGTCAAGAGAAGCTGCTTCCCAAATTGGGTAGAAGTGGATACCGATTGATGCAGATGAAGGAATTACTGCGCCAGAGATGATGTTGTTTCCGTATAGTAGAGAACCAGCAACTGGCTCACGGATACCATCGATGTCAACTGGAGGTGCAGCGATGAAAGCAATGATGTATACAGTTGTAGCTGTAAGTAGTGTAGGAATCATTAATACACCAAACCAACCGATGTATAAACGGTTGTCAGTGCTAGTGATCCATGAGCAGAAACGTTCCCATAAACTTGCGCTTGCGCGTCTTTCTAAAGTAGCAGTCATTTTTCGATTTTTTGTAAAGGTTATAGTAATTTACTTCCCAAGTATCTATTGTACTTGTTAGATATATTATCAAATAAAAAATACTATTTTCAAATAAAAATGTATTAGACTTATTAAAAGCGGAACTAAAAGAAACACCGATAGGTTATTGTATATCTAAAAATGTTTATAAAATAAAAAAAACTCTAGTGTTGTTCATGTACTTTTAGTAGATGTATAATGTTATCTATGTCTTTCATAGAAGATACGAAAAAAGATAAACTAAAACAATATGAACGTAACAAAAGAGAGCAATTCTTACGAAACTATCTGTATCATTAAACCTGATTTAAATGAAGATAATCTAGCAAAAGTTATCGAAAAATATCAATTACTACTTGCTGAAAAAGGAGCAAAAGATATTGTAACTCAAAATCGTGGTAGAAGACACTTGAAGTACACGATGAAAAAGTTCAAAGATGGTATTTATGTTCAAATAAATTATGAAGGTAATGGTGAAGTTATCGCTACCTTAGAAAAAAATATGAAAATAGATGAAAACTTACTACGCTTTATGACCGTAAAAAGTCATGTAAAAGAGAAAGCAGAGATATCTATTTAAATTGTCTGTAAAAAGATAGAAGGATATGAAAACATAATAGTTTCATATCCTTCTATCTTTTTACAGACAATCTAAATATAGTATAAAAATAAATATGGTTTTGGCACCGTGCTACCTTCCCAAGGGACAACTCCCTAAGTATTATCGCCGCTGTAACGTTTAACTACCGAGTTCGAGATGGATCGGAGTGGTTCCATTACGCCATAAACACCAAAACCTAAAACTTTCAAAACTGTAAAGGCAAAGCATAGTTAAATAAGCCCTCGATCTATTAGTACATCTCAGCTGAATACATTGCTGCACTTACACTTGATGCCTATCAAACGGCTGTTCTTGCCGTGATCTTACCCGCTTAAAGCGGTGAGAGTACTCATCTTGAAGCTGGCTTCCTACTTAGATGCTTTCAGCAGTTATCCAAACTGCACTTGGCTACCCAGCGTTTACCGTTGGCACGATAACTGGTACACCAGCGGTGCATTCCCCCCGGTCCTCTCGTACTAAGGAGGAGTCTTCGCAATACTCTAACGCCTGCACCGGATATGGACCGAACTGTCTCACGACGTTCTGAACCCAGCTCGCGTACCGCTTTCATGGGCGAACAGCCCAACCCTTGGGACGTACTACCGCCCCAGGATGCGATGAGCCGACATCGAGGTGCCAAACCTCCCCGTCGATGTGAACTCTTGGGGGAGATCAGCCTGTTATCCCTAGAGTAACTTTTATCCGTTGAGCGACGCCCCTTCCACTCGGAAGCGCCGGATCACTAAGGCCGACTTTCGTCTCTGCTCGACTTGTTGGTCTCGCAGTCAAGCTCCCTTATGCCTTTACACTCTACGACTGATGTCCAACCAGCCTGAGGGAACCTTTGCACGCCTCCGTTACCTTTTAGGAGGCGACCGCCCCAGTCAAACTGCCCACCTG